ATAATAAAATAAGTAAAGGTACTAATCAAATTACTAGCATAATTCTTATTAATATTGATATTTTATTATATATATATAAAATCTTTATATTTTCATAATAAAATATAAATACCGAAAAAAATAAATTTAAATATATGTATAAAGATAAAATAGAAAATAAAACTATAAAAACACAACTAATTATATTTCTTAATCTTAATTGTAATAAAACTATTAATTTGGGTATAAATCCTGATAATGGTGGTAACCCACTTAAAGATAAAATTAATAGTATTAAACTAAATAGATAACTTAAATTATTTTTATTCCTGTTAAATATTGCAGACAAAGTAAAAATATTAATTTTCATAAAGAAAAAAAAAACAGGTATAACTAAACAAAAATATAGTAAAAAATAAATCACTCTTACTAATCTATTCATTAACAATACCCTTATCATTCAACCTAAGTGTGAAATTGATGAATAAGCCATTAAAACTCGTAAATCTGATTGAATTATACCAAAAGTTCCACCAATTATAATATTAATAATACTAATAATAATAATTACACCATATTTGTTTAAATAAAAAATTATAATACATAAAGGACCCAATTTCTGTCATGTCCTAAGGATTATACAACCTAATCAATTTATGGATTTTATAACAGAAGGGTATCAAAAATAAAATGGAAACGAACCAATTTTTATGCAAATTGATATTAATAAAATAATTGATATAGTTAAATTAAATAAATTCCTATAATCACATATAATACTAAATAATATTATACTAGAAGCAAGCGCCTGAACTACAAAATATTTTACAGCACCCTCTTCATGAAAACTTCTATATATAATAACAGGTAAAAAACTGAATATATTTAATTCTAGACAAATTCAAATTATTAACCATGACAAACTAGAAATAATTATAACAGTTCTATAAATTAATATAATAAACCTTATAAATAAGATAATAGTAAAATTCATAAAGAAGTGATAAATTTAATTATCATAAATAGATTAGAAATCTATACTATACTTCTTAATACATTCAATCAAGGGAACCTTCTTTTCATTCATGAATTAAACCAATAAACAATAATGCTAAAATAAAAATAATATAAATTATCGAATAATTAAAAAGATCTAATAAAGGTATAGGTAAAAGTAATACAACCTCAATATCAAAAATAATAAAAATCAAACCCAATAAAAAAAAGCGAGTAGAAAAAGGTAACCGCGCAGTATTTTTATTATCAAAACCACACTCAAACGGCCTCATTTTTTGATATCTAAGGTTAACTTTTAAATATAAAATTAATGATAATAAATATATCAATAATGGTACAACTACTATAATTAATAATATAAAAGATAATATAAACATTGATTAAAATCTAAGATTTCCTATAATTAAAAATTATATGCTATAACAAGCTCTTTAATCTAAACACTAGATTTTATTCATATTTAACTTTATCAATGTTATCCGTTAATCCGGCTTAGTGTTATAATAAGAAAATTATTAATTCTACAAATATAATAAAACTAAGTGAAATTGGTAAAAAGGACTTTCATGTTAAATTTATTAATAAATCATATCGTATACGTGGATAAGTAGCACGTACCCAAATAAATAACACTGATAAACATATCGTAGTAATTACTGTAATAAATCTAAAGACTTTAATAAATGATGTAATAAATACTAGCGACCTAATTAATCTTATAAATAAAATATTACAATACTCAGCCATAAAAATCATGGCAAATAATCTAGAACCGTACTCAATATTAAAACCAGATACCAATTCTGATTCACCTTCAGCAAAATCAAATGGTGTTCGATTAGTTTCCGCTAAATTTGTAATATATCATATTATTGCTACAGGTATTAATATAATAAAGATGACAGAATATGTACTATTACTAATCTTACATAAATCTATTCAACCTTTAATGATTAATGCACATAATAAAATAATAGATAAACTAATTTCATACGAGATTGTTTGAGCTACACCACGTAGTGACCCTAATAAAGCATATTTAGAATTAGAACTTCAACCAGAAATTATAGTTGAATATACATTTACTGCAGAAATACATAAAAAATACACTAATCTAAATGAAAACCATCATCCAGGATTATTAAAGGGGTAAATTATCCATAATAATAATGTTAATCTAAGTCTTAATAAAGGCCCATAAATAAAATATAATTTATTAGAATAAATTAAATATGGTTGTTCTTTTAAAAACAATTTTATAGCATCTGCTATAGGTTGTGGTAACCCTAACAATATTACTTTATTAGGCCCTTTACGTAATTGTATGTAACCTAATAATTTTCGCTCTAATAAAGTATAAAATGCTATAGCTAAAAGAGCTATTATAACTCCAATTACCATGGATAAAACTATAATCATTTATATAAGAAGTTATTCATTTTTAGGGTTTAAACCTAATGCACTATTCTGCCATTATATAATATTCAATATTAAATACTATTGAATATTACTCCCCTTAACTGCAAATTAATTATTCTCTATAAACTAAATAGTAAAGTCATTTAATGAATCGAACATTAAAACTAGATTTTCAAAATCTATTGTTTCCACAAACTAATAACCAATAAGTGAAACTATTCATTATTTGAACCTAAATCAAGTGCACTACTCTGCCAACTTACTATTAAAACTTTTATTAAATCTATAATAGATATAAATGGGTCCTTTCGTACAGCAAAAATATAATATAGCTTAAGATTGAAGATAGAATCTAACCTGGCTTACGCCGGTCTGAACTCAACTCATGTAAAAATTTAAGGGTTGAACAAACCCCCTTTTAAGAGCTCTTGCGCCCCATAGGAATTTTAAGTCAACATCGAGGTGCCAAACATTATATTAGATAGGAACTCCTATATAAAAATTAGCCTGTTACCCCTAAAGTAACTTAATCTTACGATCTCATCAAGGGTCAATTTTAGACTTATATGTCAAATTATTTAAATGATGTTTTATTAATAAATCATCGATCGCCCCAATCAAATATATAATTAAAATTTTTAATATGTATATAAAGCTTTATAGGGTCTTCTTGTCCCCCAACCTTATTTAAGTTTCTTCACAATAAAGAATAATTTCAATCAAAAAACTTGAGACAGCTAGATTCTCGTAATCCCATTCATTCTAGTTTACAATTAATAAACAAGTTATTATGCTACCTTTGCACAGTCAGTATACTGCGGCCATTTATAATACATTGGGCAGGGTCTACTTTAGATTTTTCTTTACCTAAAGAAATGTTTTTGTTAAACAGTCGAAATCTTCATTTGCCGAATTTATTAAATTCTATTTAATAATTACTTATATTTACATTATAATACTATCTATCAATAAATTATAAATATTTTTGCATAAATTTTTCATCTTGATTTTAATTATTAATATAAACGATAAAGTAATCATCAATAGCTGTTTTCAAGCTTATATATATATATATATATATATATATTAATTGATCAAATAATGAAGCTTATCCTTCAAAATCATACAAATTATATTATAATAATTTATAAATTATACAAAAACTAGCTATAATCAAATGCGATTAATATATAACTTCTGACTATATATTTTTCAAGGTTAATGTAACAACCAATAATAAGTTCTTAACAATATATAATCAGCTCATATTGATTTCGAGAAAACCATAAATTAATTAAACATCTTGTAAATCCATAATGCTAAAGGTACATTCATCTACTTTATTTATTTTCCCCTATTCCTCTACAGTACTATATAGAATCATCATTTTTCTTAAATTATTTACTAATTATTTTCCTTTACCCACCGATAACAGATTTTTTTTTTTTTCAGCGTAAATGAAATGTATTTAATATATATACTATAATCTGAGATACAATTTCCATTACATCTACTATGTTACGACTTATCCTTTATAAAGGAGTGACGGGCGATTTGTACATATCTTAGTTTATATTTTCATTACAATAAATAAATTATAATTACTATCAAGTTCTTCTAAATTTTAACTCCAAGAAAAAAAAAGAATGTTTAAATAAATGTAGCTCATATATCACCATTATTATAGGTTGCACTTTGACCTGACTATATATATATATATATATATATATATATATTATACAATTTTATAAAATTATATTAAACGGCAGTACACATACTGAAATTTCAAAATAAGGATATAACACCGTGGACTATCAATTTAAATTACAAGCCACCCTGATAAATTAAAATACCGCCATATTCTTTGGTTTTTAAGCTATAGCTCGTACTCCCCAATTTATATATTGAACATAAATAAAAGGGTATCTAATCCTTGTCTTACTTAAAGTCTTTAATTAGATAATTTTAGATCTTATAAATTGAATTTTACCTCTTTAATATTTATAATTTATCATAATAAAATTTTAATTATTTAGAATTTAATTGTATAACCGCTGCTGCTGGCACAATTTTGGCAAATTTAATAATCTTAAGCAATTTAATGTATTACATATAAATAAAACTATTTACTGAATGGTATATTCTTTATACAATAATCATATAAATCATAAATTAACTAAATTTATAATCAGAATTAAATTAATAATAAGAGATAATATCATTTTTGGGGTATGAACCCACTAGCTTTTTAGCTTATCTTATTATATATATATATATATATATATATATATATGTATATATTTATTTTTATAGAAATATAACCTTTAGATTTGCAATCTACTGTTGTTTATCAACTAAATTCTAAAATATTAAATATTCTCAACTTTATGATGAGTATAACTGAAGATAATAATATAAATATTAAATTTATATAGTCCTTTATACTAATCAATTTATATGAATTGAAATATATACTTCATGAACCATGATTAACTATAGAATATATATTTAGTGAATAACATAAGGTTGTAAAACTAATAAAACCAAATAAAATCACTGAATATTTATTAATAATAAATAAGGAGAATAAAATTATGATTTCACTAAAGATATTTAAAAATGGAGGGGCTGCTATATTTATAATAGAAAAAAAGAATCATAATATTCTAAGTCAAGGTATAAATAAGATTAATCCTTTAACAGTTATTAATCTACGAGAATTACAAGAATCATAAGTCAAATTAGCCAAAATAAATAAAGCTGATGATCTGAAAGCATGAGCCACTATTATTATTAATCTTCCAGAAATACCAATTCTACAAGAAGAACATAAACCAACTAATATTAACCCTATATGACTAACTGATGAGTAAGCTACCAAAGATTTTAAATCTACTTGACGTAAACAAATTATTCTAGTTCTAAAGCCTCCTATTAAAGATAAACTTAATACAATAGGGATAATTTTTAAATTTAATCAAGGAAATAAATTAATTATTCGTATTACCCCATACCCACCTAATTTTAATAAAATTCTGGCTAAAATTACTGATCCTGCAACCGGGGCTTCTACATGTGCTTTAGGTAATCATAAATGAAAGGGATACATAGGAATTTTAACTAAAAACCCCAGTAATAAAATAAATCATCAATTTTCAATAAAATTATTTCTTTTAAATATAAATCATGTAAATATATTAAAATTTATATTTAAATTAATCATATGAAATAAACACACTAGTATTGGTAATGAACCTATAACTGTATATAATATTAAATATACCCTTGCTTGTAATCGCTCTGGTTGATAGCCTCACTTTATAATCAAAATCATGGTTGGTAATAAAGAAAATTCGAATAAAATATAAAAGCATAAAATATTAGATTGTATAAATCTTATTATTAAAATTAATATCAATGCTAAAATTAAAATAAAGAAATTATAAAAATAATACTTAAGTATTATAATTTTTCATCTACAAATAAATATTATGATACATATTCATATTGTTAAAATAACCAATAAAAATGATAATGAGTCTAATATTAACCACTCATTTAATTTTAAAGAAAGGATACCCCATCTTATATATATATATACATATATCATCATTACTAATAAAATTATTCAAATATTTATTAATCAAGAAAATTTATTTAGATAAATTATTAAAGGGCATATAAATATAATTAACAATTTTAACATTTACATATTGACATTAATGATATTAAATCTGAACCATATAAGCGACTTATTAAAACTAGAAGGGATAGACCTATTCTAGCTTCACAAGCCCTAATACTCAATATACTAATACATAATATAATTAAATTTATTTCATTGATCATTACCACCCTAGATAATAAAAGTATAATAGATAATATCAAAGCTTCCAAAGATAACAAAATTATCAAAAGGGAATTTATATGAAAAATTACATTGATGAAACAAATAACTACAATAATAGCGACTATAGTTGTCATTATTTAGAGGTAACCCATCCTTGATTTACAAAATCAAAACTTCTAAAAGCTTTCTAAATCAGAATATAAACTAAAATTTAAATCCCCAAAATCTATGTTATATCTTTAACTATATTCTGATATAGTAGCAACTACTCTACTAAAATGAAAATCTAGTGTGCTAATTACACTATATATATATATATATATATATATATATATATATATATTTATATTTATTTAAGAATTCCATATTTTATCATCTTCAATGATATGATTTTAATTAATCTACTTAAATATATAATAATAATAAATCATAATACCAATAACCTAAAGATAAATATTTTCTTAATTATATATATAATTCTTCATTCTATATATATATATACTATTAAAGTTATTTTATTAAATAATTTATATAGACCTAGTCCACCAACATACTCTAATCAAGATTGATCAATTATTTCTAAATATAATTTTATATATGGTAATGAGTATTTTAAAATTACTTGGGTTCTCAAAGGCACCATAAATCATATTATATTATTTATTAATTGACTAGAAAATTCAATATCTATGGAAAAAATACATCACGATACGCCAATAATAAATCCCATTAAAATAATAAATATAGGTATTATATATATATAAGTTATTATGATATTTATATCTAACTTTATTGGGAAGACTCATATTATAAAAACTCTAATTAAAATTGATAAAATTCTTATAAATATCATAGATGTGATTACATTTTTTTCTTCATTCAATCTTACTAAACTACATCTTAAAGGTAACATCCATAATAAATTTATACAAAATCGAAAACTATAAAATATTGTAATTCCTACAGATAGATATATTATAATAACTAAACCAAATGATGAATTATTATATATTACTGTCTCTAAAATTAAATCTTTAGTATAAAATGAAGATAAAAAAGGAAATCCGACCATTGATAAATTAGCTAATATAATACATATAGATGTTATTGGAAATTGATAAGTAGCATTCCCCATCCATCGTAAGTCCTGTCTATGAAAATAGTTTATAATTAAATTTCCAGCACAAATAAATAATAAAGCTTTAAACAATGCATGGACTACTATATGTATAAAAGCTAATTCAGGTATATTCAATCTTATCATAGATATTATTAAACCTAATTGTCTCAAAGTAGATAAAGCAATAATTTTTTTCATGTCTCATTCAACTGATGCAGCCAGACCTGCTATAATTATTGTAAGTACTGACATAGTTAATAAAAAATAATTAAATAAATAAAATGCCCTTAAATAGTAATAAAATCGAAATAATAAAAATACCCCAGCTGTTACTAAAGTTGAAGAATGAACTAAAGCAGAAACAGGTGTAGGGGCAGCCATGGCTGCCGGTAACCATCTTCTAAAGGGAATTTGGGCACTTTTCGTTATCCCAGCCAATATAATTAATAGAATTTGAATTTTATTTTCCAATAATATATTATATCATATATTTATTACCCTTCAATGACATTGATTAATACACAATATAATAGATAATAATAGTATTACATCTCCTACTCGATTAGTAATAGCCGTAATTATACCAGCTCTTAATGATTTATTATTTAAATAATAAATAACTAGAACAAATGATGTAATTCCTAACCCATCTCAACCCAATAATAAAAAAATTAAGTTAGGAATATAAATTAATAAATTTATAGATAAAACAAAAGTTAATACTAGAAGTGTAAATCGTTCAATTCATTTATCTTCACTTATATAAATTTTAGAAAAGTTTATTACATTAGAAGAAATAAATAATACAATAAATGAAAATAATATTCCTCTATAATCTATCATCAATGGAAAAATAAAATTAATTTCCATAATATTAAATAATTCAAACTCAAATAAAATTAAATTATTATAAAGAAATAAATTAAGACTAACCACTAGAATGAAAAAAGATAAAATTATAAGAATAAAAGGAATATACTTATTATACATTACCATTTAAACATAAAATTTTTAAGACCACAACTTAATGGATTAATTATCCTAATGTTTAATATATATATATATATATATATATATATATATATATATATATATATATATATATATATATATATATATATATATATATATATATATATATATATATATATATATATATATATATATATATATATATATATATATATATATATATATATATATATATATATATATATATATATATATTATATATATATATATATATATATATAACCTACTTATAAATTTGATTATTTAGATATAGTGTGCTATTTAATAAATGTATATATATATATAACCTACTTATAAATTTGATTATTTAGATATAGTGTGCTATTTAATAAATGTATATATATATATAACCTACTTATAAATTTGATTATTTAGATATAGTGTGCTATTTAATAAATGTATATATATATATAACCTACTTATAAATTTGATTATTTAGATATAGTGTGCTATTTAATAAATGTATATATATATATAACCTACTTATAAATTTGATTATTTAGATATAGTGTTGTCTTTAATGGCTTATATATTTGAACATGTAAGCATTAGGTTATGTTGTTCCTTAATTTTTTTTTCTTTATATATTGAAATTTAAGATAGATGAAATTCTTCATAATATATGTGTTAAGGTGCTTTATGCACCTTAATAGATAATTTTTTAGTTTCGAGATTTACTGTCAATTTTATATAAATAATTGTATATATATATATATATATAACTAATAAGTATTTGGTGAAACACCAGCTCTATGAGTCGAAATCAAAAATTATATACTTAATTAAGAGTGGTCATCAGAATATAAAGATAAGAGTAAACAATAAATATAGCCTTGAATAATACAAATTCCTACTTCAAATAATAAATATATAGTAGAGAATAATAATAATACTAAATGTATTCTACTTAAATTTATTATAATTCTTGATAAAAAGTTAGTTATAAGACATAAAACAACATGACCTGAGGTTATATTAGCAGCTAATCGAAATGATAATGTTAATGGACGTACTATAATTCTTACAGTTTCAATTAAAACTAAAAATGGATTTAATCATAACGGTGCTCCATCTGGTAATAAATGAGCTATGAAAACTATTTTATTATTTATAAACCTAGATAAAATTAAAGATAGTCATATTGGCAGAGCAACCCTTAAAGTAAAAATTAATTGAGAAGATAATGAAAATGTAAAAGAAATTAGACCTATTATATTTACATTAAGTAAAGTAAGAAATAATCTGATAATAATAATAGAATACCCTTTAATTAAATATGATTTAGTTCGTATACACTGATCATTTATAAATTTAATTGGTAAAGAATTTAAACTCCAATTCATACTTTTATTAACTCATATATTACACATAACTATAATAATTACTATTATAGATGATAATATTAATAATAAATTTAATATAATTTTACTAAATAATAATGAATTCAATTCATAAATATCAAAAATAGAAAAAACATCAAGAAACATTACTCACAAGATTTAAATTAGTAATTTATTTTAATCTTTGAAAGATTATAGTTTTATTAACTTAAAATCTTAATCTATAATATAATCATAAAAATTTAATAAAATGGGGTTAATTAAAAAAAAAAGAAAGTATATAAGAGTAGAAATTTGACCAATAAAAATATATGGTTCTTTAACTTGACACCCACCGATCCATGTTAAAATAACAAATGATAATACCAATAAATACCTAAAAACATATTTTCTTATATCATAAAATATTATAGAATTAATTAAACAAAAATTACACAATGGTAAACTAAAAATAATTAAGATCCCTGAAAAAGCAGCTACAACCCCACCCAACTTATTAGGAATAGATCGTAAAATAGCATAAATTCATAAAAAATATCACTCTGGTTTAATATGGGATGGAGTTAATGAAGAATTTGCAGGAATAAAATTTTCTGTATCATTAAATATGTTAGGTAAATATAATACAATAAATATTAACATAAATAATCCACATATAAATCCTACTAAATCCTTAATTACATAATAAGGATAGAATATAATACGATCTGAGTCTGAGTTAAAACCTAGAGGATTATTTGAACCCGTTTGATGCAGAAACAATAAATGTAATACAATTAATATAACTATTACAAATGGTAAAATAAAATGTAGTGAAAAAAATCGATTTAATGTAGGATTGCCAATAGAGAATCCACCTCATACTCACTCCACTACCCTATGACCACAATAAGGAATAGTTGATAATAAATTGGTAATTACAGTAGCCCCTCAAAATCTTATTTGCCCCCAAGGAAGTACATAACCTAAAAAAGCAGTAGCAATAGAAATAATAAATAAAATAGATCCAATATTTCATGTCTCAATTAATATATAAGAATTATAATAAATCCCCCGTCCAATATGCAAATAAATGTATAAAAATAATATAGAAGCGGCATTAGCATGAATATAACGAATCAATCAACCTATATTAACATTTCGCATAATATGTAAAACTGATGAAAATGCATAATCAATATGTCTAGAATAATGTATAGATAACAAAATACCAGTAATTAGTTGAATAACTACTATTAAACCTAATAAAGAACCATAATTTCATCAGATAGAAATATTAAGTGGGGCCGGTAGATCAATTAATGAATTATTTATAATTTTTATTAATGGGTGACTTTTTCGCATAGATTTCAACATATTTAAATGGACGAAGGGGTCCTTTTGATATATCTACTAATTTTACAATAACCAATATAATTATCAATAAAATTAAAATTAACATTAATACTATAAAAATATTTCTTCTACTAAATATAGAACTTCTAAAAGAAAAATAACTTATTTTTATAGGTACATATATAGGTAGAAATAATAATTGAACAATTAATATAATCATTACTATTAATAAATATAAAGAACTTAATTTAACCATTTGATTAGGTCTCAAAGCAACAAAATAAGAAAATATAACTAATATTCCACCAATATAAATTAAAAAAATTATAAATCTGAATCAATTACTAAATAATAACGAAATTATTCAGGCTATTAACAAGGATAAACCTAAAACATTAATTAATAATATAATTGGAGAATTTAAATATATTATTAAAACAACTAAAGTCATAATAAAAAACATAATATATAAAGACATTTATTACTATAAGAATTGAACTTATTATATAAATTTCAAAAATTTATGTGATCCACTCACTTAATAATAATGAGCCCCATCAATAAATACACAAATATAAACAAATCCATACAACATCTACAAAATGTCAATATCATGCTGCAGCCTCAAATCCAAAATGATGATCTTTACAATAATGAGAAAATATAGATCGAAATAAAGAAATAGATAAGAATAAAGTTCCAATAATTACATGAATCCCATGAAAACCAGTAGCTACAAAAAATACTGATCCATACACACTATCTGCAATTGAAAATGGGGAATGATAATACTCCCCTAATTGTAATATTGTGAAATATAACCCCAATATAATTGTAAAAACTAAAGCCTGTTTCAACTCTAAACTTATTCCACGTTTTAATCTATGATGAGCTCAAGTTACAGTTACTCCCGATGATAATAAAACAATAGTATTTAATAGAGGTACACCAAAAGTATTTAATGTAATTACTCCTATTGGCGGTCAAATACACCCGACATCTGGTGTAGGACTCAACCTTCTATGAAAAAACGACCAAAAAAAACCAAAAAAAAAACAAACCTCTGAGGTAATAAATAAAATTATTCCTACTTTTAAACCTTTTATTACTAATTTAGTATGTATACCTGAATATGTTGATTCACGAACTACATCTCGTCATCATACAAACATTGAAAGTATTAATATTACTATACCCAATACAATACACAACTTATTCGATGAATAATGGAATCATTTTGTAAGACCTATAGTAAGTATCAAAGCTCTAGAAGAGGCAAGTAATGGTCATGGTCTAGGTTCAACTAAGTGAAATGGTATTCGAATCAATTAATATGTATAATCCTTAAATTTACAGTTTAACATTTTTTTTTAAACTAACATATCTACGATATTATAACCAATCTTTATTCTTGGAAGGAATATGTACTATATATACTAATATCGTATCATTTAAATATTTTTTTTTTTAGTCAAATAAATTTCAAATTTAAATATTTTATGTATCTTCTTCATCATATATTTGATATTAAAGAAATAATTAATACTCAAATTAATAATAATCTTAGTAATCATGGTAATGGGGAGATTTGGGGCATTAAGATTTATTTTTCAATTACTATAACCCGACAAGTTATTATTATTACATTAACTAAAATCTTAAATAAATGTTCGAACTCATTTAATAAAATCTTTAACATTAATTCTTTCAATACAAATTGGTATAAATCTATGATTAATACCACAAATTTCCGAACATTGACCATAATAAATACCCGGTTTTATAATAAAGATAGAAATTTGATTTAAGCGACCTGGAACTGCATCTACTTTTACACCTAACCTAGGTACAGCTCATGAATGAATAACATCTCTAGCTCTTACCACTATTCGAATTTCTTGTAATATAGGTAAAATTAAACGATTATCTACTTCTAGTAAGCGATAATCGTTGAGATTTAATTCTCTTGATGGAACTATATAAGAATCAAATTCAATTATTGGAAAATCACCATATTGATAAGATCAATATCACTGATGACCTACTACTTTGATGGTTAATTTAGGTTCTACAATCTCATCTATTATATATAAAATCTGGATTGACGGGATTGCTATTAGAACTAAAATAATTGCTGGAACTACAGTTCAAATAGTTTCAATTTCATGAGCCTCTAATGTATAACGATCAATAAATTTAGATATTATTAATTGAATCAACACATAACCAATTACTGATAAAACTAATACTATAGTTAATACTATATAATCATGGAAATTAGAAATATAAGTTATATTTGGCGAAATAGAATCATGTATAGATATTTGCCCTCATATAGACATCTAAGAGAGTTATAAACTTACTTTTAATTAACAATTAAATGCAATCAATTTGCTTTCTCTTAATGTAGTTACAACCCTTGATTCTAATCTATTATGAAAGCCTAATGGAGTTTGCTGACTCAACCACTCTATAGAAGTCCTTAATCTAGGAAAATAAATAAGAGCTCGTTGACATCTTAGAGATTCTCATAGCAAATAAATAAACAATAAAGATGCAATTGTTGTAATAATAGCCCCAAATGATGAAACAACATTTCAATCTATATAAACATCAGGATAATCAGAATATCGTCGTGGTATACCACTCAATCCTAAAAAATGTTGTGGAAAAAAAGTTACATTAACTCCTAAAAATATAACAATTAATTGAGATAAAGATAAAACAGGACTCAAACCTAATCCAGTAAATAATGGAAATCAATGATTAAAGGCAGCAAAAATAGCAAATACAGCACCCATTCTCAATACATAATGAAAATGAGCTACGACATAATATGTATCATGAAGAATAATGTCTAAAGAAGAATTGGATAATACAATACCAGTTAAACCTCCGGTTGTAAATAAAAAAATAAAACCTACAACTCATATTATAGATGGAGATCGTAATACTTTAGAACCATATATAGTAGCCAACCAGCTAAATACTTTGATTCCAGTAGGTACTGCAATAACTATAGTTGCCGCAGTAAAATATGCTCGAGTATCAACATCTAAACCAACAGTAAATATATGATGAGCCCATACAATAAAGCCTAAAATAGCAATTCCAATTATAGCATAAATCATACCTAATAATCCAAATGGTTCAATTTTTTTAGACCCTCTAGAAATAATATGAGAAACAGCACCAAAACCAGGTAGAATCAAAATATATACTTCTGGATGGCCAAAGAATCAAAATAAATGTTGAAATAATACAGGGTCACCACCCCCCATTGGATCAAAAAATGCAGTATTTAAATTACGATCAGTTAATAACATTGTAATAGCTGCTGCTAGAACCGGTAGTGAAAGTAATAATAAAATAGTAGTGATCACAACAGATCAAACAAATAAAGGAACTCGCTCATTTCCTATACCTTTGGTTCGTATATTGATAATAGTAGAAATAAAATTTAAAGAACCTAGAATAGAAGATGCTCCGGCCATATGTAGTGAAAAAATAGCCATATCTACACAAGGTCCAGAATGAGAAACTCTATCTGCTAACGGGGGATAAATAGTTCAACCTGTACCAACACCTGTCTCAATTATTGAAGATCTTACCAATATAGTTAACGAAGGCGGTAATAATCAAAATCTAAAATTATTTAATCGGGGGAAAGCTATATCTGGTGCACCAATTATTAATGGTAAAAGTCAATTACCAAAACCACCAATTAAAATAGGTATCACTATAAAAAAAATTATAATAAGTCCATGAGCAGTAATTAAAGAATTATAAAGTTGATCATCACCAAGGAATCTACCTGGTTGAGATAGTTCAATTCGAATAATAGTTCTTATAGAAGAACCTAATATAGCAGCTCAAGCTCCTAAAATTAAATATAAAGTCCCAATATCTTTATGACTAGTTGAGCACAGTCAGCGCAT